GTGATAAATAAACCACCCGTACCCCCTTTGAGCTTTCAGAAATTTCATAAAATGGTCTTTCTAAAGACCCCCAATGACCAATCCTCGCATGAATTGCTAAAGATCCAATGAGTCCAACATTGATTCCTTCAGATGTGTCAATTGGGCAAATACGCCCATAGTGACTAGGATGGATATCGCGTATCCGAAAACTCGCAGTTCTCCCTGTCAACCCCCCAGGACCCAAATAACTTGATTTTCGCCCATGAACTATTTGTGTCAATGGATTTGTTTGATCCATAACTTGAGATAAGGGGTGTAGGCCGAAAAAGGATTCATAAGTGGTTGTTAATGCAGTTGAAGTTACCAAATTATGAGGAGTCGGTATCCATTTTTGCCTAATCGCTCCACCTATAGTTCCCCGAACCGCATTTTCTAAACGAATCATAGCCAATCCGAATTGATCTTGTAAAAGATCCGCTACAGAACGAATACGTTTATTTTTCAAGTGATTCAGATCATCAAGTGTACCCATTCCAAATTTCATTCCGATCAAGTGATCCGCAGCTGCCAATACATCCCGCGGTAACAAAAATGTAATGTGCTGAGGTATATCAAGATTAAGTCTCCGATTCATATTTCGTCGCCCAATCTTTCCTAATTCACATCTTTGTTGAAAAAATTTCTTTTGTAATTCCTTACATAAGGACTCAGAAAACACCGGATCCCCCCCCACACAAGCAAATTGTTGATAAAACTCCAAAATGGCATTTTCTTTTGACCCAATTTTTTCTTTTTCCTTATCATTCGGAAAAGACAAGAAAATTTCAGGGTAGCATACATTATCTATAATTTCTCTTAGATTCGAACCCATAGCTGATGATGGAACTAGAATAGATATTTTTTGTTTCCTGCTCACACGCGCCCATATCCTTGCTTTTCTATCAATCTCTAATTCTGATCTTCCTCCCCAATCTGATATTATGGTACCGGTATAGACCGGAATTCCCCTATGGTCCAATTCTGAACGGTAATAAATACCGGGACTTTGCAATATTTGATTGATCACTATTCTGTATATTCCATTTACTATAAAGGTTCCCAGGGAATTCATTAGAGGAATGTTTCCAATAAATATGGTTTGTTCTTGCATATCCCTACCCGTTTTCCAAATTAATCCCGCGGGTACATATAATTCAGAACAATATGTGAGCGATTCACGCACAGCATCTCTTTCTTTTATTAAAGGTTCTACCAATTGATATGTTTCCACAAATAATTGAAATTCAATTTCTTGATCTGTATCTTCAATTTTTGGAAACTTATAAAGTTCTTCCGTCAAGCCCTGATCAATGAATCTACAAAATCCTTCAAATTGTATCTGACTAAACCCAGGTATTGTAGACATTCCCTCATTTACATCTTGAAGCATCTTTATTTTAGTTTCCCATTTATCGAAAAAATCCCATGCATTGGCTCATTCTTCCATGAACCATATGGATTTATCTAGCAATGATGGAATATAGATTCTGTTTACGGAATCGCATGAAATTTTACCCAACTTCATATATGTAATGTATGAAATATGGTATGATATGAGCAGAGAAATCAAAAAAATTTTCTACTTAAAATTTAAATTCGAATTTCTAACAAATACAAATGGAAATGACTTGATAAAAAATTCCTGAAAAAAAAAAAAAAAATTCTGCCGCTTAGGTTTATGTTATGGAGTCTTGTATACAATATAAAAAGTGATCAAAAATTCACCTATTATTCTAATAATACACTCTGATTGAATACCAAAAAAGTAAAGGGACTCCGAATTTTTAATCTCTTCCCTATAAATGCGATAAAGACAGAAAAGATTCGCAGAGAGGAGAGACATTGTGACCCATTTGTTATGTTAGTCAAATTCGCGGAATACTAATGTAGTGCGCAAGAGGGGTTGTATTTATTAATAACACACAGGTCTGATTATGCGCATATCGCCTATCTAAGTTCTACTTGGGACAACATGACATGAAACGTGCTATATCCTAAATGATTTTTGATATTCAACAGATTCAATGAAAAATTGAAGCATGGTAATTCCCTTTTCCCTTCCTTAATTCCCCTTATTTCGCTTATATACATATATATATACATATATAAATAAGAGAGCGTGTTAGGTATATCTGTGTAAAAATTGATGTTCTGGGGTTTACATATACACATAATTGTTGTTATAATTGTAATTGAAAAGTTTTTTATTTGAAAATAGTTGAAATTGACACTAATTAGTTGCATATCAATTGAATTTTCTTAATACTCACTTTTCTTATAACATTAAGGAAACAAACGCAATTTGAGATCCAAGAACTGAAGGCACAGTCAATAGTTAATGGTTCCTATTTCCATTTCATTTTTGATTCTGTAACTGAAAAGCCACATTCTCTCTTTCAATAGAAAGCAAAGGGAGGGTTGGCGTTGTGTAGTTGGAAATTTGAGATACTCTACAATTAATTCAAAGGAAGCCACCGGTTCCAATAAAAGGGCGAGGTTTCTTTTAGGTTTATTAGAATAGAAAGGGGATAAGAAAAACGGGATTCAAGATGCAAATCCAATCAAAAAATGGAATAGTTCTATCTATTTTTTTTTTTCCGTTTTGGCGGCATGGCCGAGTGGTAAGGCGGGGGACTGCAAATCCCTTTTTCCCCAGTTCAAATCCGGGTGTCGCCTGATCAATAAAAACTAGAAATCCTTTTGTTGGTAGTATAAAAATCGACAAATTCTTGCCCATCAAAAGCAAGGGAAAAGGGCTAGAATGGCCGATACGTGCTCAAAATAGGGAGGTTCTATATCTATAAAAAATGTTAATCCTTACGACTAGGGTTCAAGGAAGGGTTTTAGTATAATAGAAGGGCTAGTCTATCAAGACTTTCATTACTAGTGTAGCGTCTACTGACCGAGTCTTGAGTTAGATAGTCAAACGGGGAATCAAACAAATTAAATTAGTAGTGGTGTAAAGGGCATAAGATACTTTGTATACAGACTCACAAAAGTCTCTGAATGCTCAGACATTCACTCAATATTGGATTGGATAATTGGCTTTTCGTAGAATCAAATCAAAGTTTTTTTTTTTACTTTTAGTTTCGGTAACCCCCAGGGAAAGGTAGAATGTAATGGGTGGTCTCCCGACTGTCTCTGTGCAACAATCGGGAAAAGTAAGTAAGGATTAGAGCAAAGAAGGGATAGAAAAATCTGAGATATTTTGATCTATCTTGATTGTCTTTTTTATGTCTTTCGCTTATGAAGATCAAAAAAAAACAATAGGGCTTACTATTCCTACGTGTTCCATTACGAACATTCCTTTCAGTTTTATAATTCCAAAGAGTAACTGTGCTCTTGCTTGAGCTTAAGGCTTCCCAAATTCACCGGAAATCATATAAAAACTTGGTATGGGTGGATTTATTGGATTGGTTTATCAATTGTCTTCCTTCGGTCAGAATCCCTTTTTGACTCTGCGCCATTGATTCCATTATTATTAGTGATCAATAATCACTAATAGAAGAATTTCTTCATATTCATAGAGATAGGGGACATAATTCACATGGATATAGTAAGTCTTGCTTGGGCTGCTTTAATGGTAGTCTTTACATTTTCCCTTTCACTCGTAGTATGGGGAAGAAGTGGACTCTAGAGTCACTAAAAATTGAATTGAGTAATCAAACTGTATCAATAGTTTCAGAGATCATTCTGCAAGGCGTTTTTAATTTTAATAAAAAAGACTCCCATTTCCAAATTCTACAGGAATTCAGTACCAGTAAAAGTAGAGTAATATATGAAGAATAACCTTTCAATTAAACAAAAATTTCAATGATTCCCATGTTCGTATTTTCAAAGTAAAAGGGATATACATGAAATTTTTCGAAAAAAAAATTATTCCGAAGAGTAAAAGTGGACATTCGATTATCGGATTGATGGAATCACGACAAATCAAATGGATGTAGCAAAGAATTAGACTAAAATTGAGGGGCTCCTTCCATTTATATGTACTTATATGTACATTACACATATGTGATTTATGTGTACCTGGATGAATATACATATTTTAGATGGATCTATAATAAAAAAGCCTATATTTTTTTTACAGTCTAACTTTATACAATGATACGATAGATAGTATGGTAGAAAGAAATATCGGAACCTTTCTACCATACTATCAGATCTCCTATACTGTTGATTCTAATCCATTCATCTCAATCAAGACGTGGGATTTAAATCTCCTTTCATTTATTCCATTAATTAATTAATTATAAGAACTGACAAGTCAAGCTTTATTTTAATTTTAATCATTTTGACTGACCGTTTTTACATAAATAATAAGTAAAAAAGCAGTAGGAATTAGAATGAACAATGCAGTAGCAATAAATGCGAGAATATTTACTTCCATAATTTTATCGTTTTTTTTTTTTACTTCACAATAACTCGGGATCTAATCCCATAGAGATTCTAAGTCTTTCTCCTGTAAATTCCAGGGGATGCAATTCATCCCGATGATATTAAACCGATGATATTAAATCGGATTAATATTATGAATAACAATATCTGAGCTATCAAATCTATTTATCGTCGAGAATTTAATAGTATAACATATGAAGATCTTTTATACATACGGAATGGAATTCCTGATCCAATCAAGAATCCTGTTGAATTTTTCATTCTTTGTTTCTTTTCTATACCCTCCCATTTTCTTTATAGAAATAAAATCAAATAATGAGGTATCATCTGACCCATCTTACGCTTCGATTGGTCACAAACCAATCCATATAGTAGAAGTGAAATAAAAGAAAAAAAAAAAGAAGCAAAGCAATTAAGTTTGAAACTCAGTTTTTTATAATCTAATTTCCTTAGAAGACAAAGAGGTTTGATAAAGATCGGTCCCAGTCTAAGAAATATTACTATTTCGACAAAATTACTATTCCATATTTGAAGCTTTCTTCGATAGGACCATTCAAAGAAATAGGAATAAAAAGAGATTATTCATTCCTTTACTAAGCTAAGACTTAGAGTGATAGATCTTTGTTTGATCTTTCTTTTTTTAATATCTTTTTGCCTTGGATTGATACTAGGACACACATAGAATATCCAAAATTCGGTGTGCAATTTAATTTGACTGAAATAGATAGATTTTTCCAATTGGGAATTGGGGTTATACAAACTCGGAGCTAGAAAGGGAGGTACTTTTTAGATTAAAAGTATTCCGACGGGGTAACTAAGGTTAAGTTCATTTTCTATCTACAATATAATAAAAAAATCCCAATTTGTGTATGTGCTCCAGGAAAACAAATGGGTATTCTATTCCATGGATCGGGAGCAAGCGAAAAATCCAGACAAGAACACCATCTCTTGGAATCCTGCATTATAGTGCTACCAACAATTGTACCAATCTACATATGTCTCTCCCTCATCAATCGGTACTAATTAAATTTAAATTAATTAAAATTGCCATATTGTATTTGTTCAATAAGAAATGTAAAACGATAAAGGAAAGAAAAAAGAAATAAGAATCCCAGACTGGAAATTAGATTCTGCTTCGTGTCCCCCCCTTCACAGAAAATAGAGAGATGAATTGATGGATTCACCAGATTCTAGGTCGGGACTGACGGGGCTCGAACCCGCAGCTTCCGCCTTGACAGGGCGGTGCTCTGACCAATTGAACTACAATCCCAGAAAAATGAGGTGTACAACATACATATTTTCAAAAATTTCATTCAAAATTAGTTCAATTCTAGCTAGAATCGTCGTATTGTAACAGAGCAACGAGTGATATATTCCTATCCACACGAATATGGACTTTAGCGCGAACGACACAGATTGCTAGTAATTCTATTGTAAAATCGTATCAAATCAATTGAAAAAAGCTATTTTTTTTTTACAGATCATAATATGAATCTAGATCATAAAAAAGATCAGAATCATAATATGTGGGAACCTTTAAAACTAAATTAAATAGGGGATAGAAAAATGAAATGGATTCTTTTCTTTATTCCTCCGTATCGGACATTTCTGTAGAAAAAATTGTATATCATCTCATGATGGATCGGCAAATTTTTGGGCCGAGCTGGATTTGAACCAGCGTAGACATATTGCCAACGAATTTACAGTCCGTCCCCATTAACCACTCGGGCATCGACCCAGGAAGAATCAATTCTAGACTTATTGATAATCCATGAGCAACTCCCTTTTGTAGTACCCTACCCCCAGGGGAATTTGAATCCCCGCAATCTCCTTGAAAGAGAGACGTCCTGACCACTAGACGATGGGGGCATACCTGCCCGATCGCCACCATACTATGCTCATAGTATGAACAGTTTTTTGTAATTGTCAATATAATGTAATGGTGTGAATAAGCCCAAGGAAGCTTTCCACCTTTCAGGATTCCTATAATTTTTTTTTATTTTTCACTCAGGGTTCACAAACCATTCCCTATAATTATATAGAATTAATGAAGTATAGGATCCCTTCAGGGAGTGATTTGTCCGGCAAAAAAAAAAAAAGATTAAACTTCATTTTTCAATTCAACTTTCACTCATCGAGTCAGGCATTGTTAAGATAACATATGCCTATCTCGATCTCAGACTAAGACAGGAAATTAAGAAACGCTAGAAAGTTTCTATATAGTTTGGTTCCGGGTATGAGTTCAATCTATTCATCACATGATTCGATAAAATAGAAAATATCTTGGGTCTATAGTCGAATTTTGTATCAATCAATTGAATCTCGTTCCGATGAGGGTTAATAAAAAATAAAGCAAAGTAATTAGGTTTTATCCCGGACTTCCTAAAAAAAATTATTGTTTCTGAATGAAACACTATGGAAACATATACATATATATCTCTCCATATATTATATACATAGGTACATGCAGTAAATTCATAGTGGCTAGTGTCTCACTCAGGAATTGATTCAAAAGGGCCCCTTTAACTCAGCGGTAGAGTAACGCCATGGTAAGGCGTAAGTCATCGGTTCAAATCCGATAAGGGGCTTTTTCCACAAAACTCCAGTCTGAGTCTTTATTTTGTAGTTTTGTAGTAGAGAATAGGAATATTGTTGATATTTGTAATAAAAAAAGTAAACATCTGCATAACATAATAAGTTATTATTCTAAAAAAATGAGTCAATTATTTAAATATAATAAGTTATAAGATATACTATAGTAGTATCATTAAAAAGTTGAGCATTTGTTCATTATAATGATAAGTCATCCCACTATTTGAGAGGATGACTATGTCACTACAAGCTCTATCACGGTTCATTCTTCAAGATTATTGGTTCGGGGACATAGATATTCTATCTCCCCAATCCCAATTATGAATTAATAAATATTCCCACTTTTTTATTATTCCAAAAATTCATCGTCAAATCAAGATAAGAAATCAACAAAAAAAAAAAAAAAGTAAGTGGACCTGACCCATTGAATCATGACTATATCGGCTATTCTGATATTCAAATTCAGTAGAGATGTAATTATAGTAAATT